TTGGTTCGACCCGTAGTCACATATGAAATATCCGATGGGATAAATTTAGCAACACTTTTCCCTCGTGATATCTTGCAGGAAAAGGATAATGTCCAATTTAGAGTTGTCAATTATATCCTTTATGGAAATGGCAAGTCAATTCGAGGAATTTATCACACAAGTATTCAATTAGTTCGGACTTGCTTAGTATTGAATTGGGACCAAGAACAAAATGGTTCTATAGAAGAGGTTCATGCTTCCTTTGTTGAGGTAAGGGCAAATGATCTAATTCGCGATTTCATAAGAATTGAGTTAGTCAAGTCCACTATTTCGTATACCGGAAAAAGGTATGATAGGGCAAGTTCCGGATTGATTCCCGATAATGGATTAGATTGCACCAATATCAATCCTTTTTATTCCAAGGCGAAGATTCAATCACTTAGCCAACATCAAGGAACTATTGGTATGTTGTTGAATCGAAATAAGGAATGCCAATCTTTGCTAATTTTGTCATCATCCAATTGTTCTCGAATTGGTCCATTCAATAGTTCGAAATATAACAATGTGACAAAAGAATCGGATCCCCTAATTCCAATTAGGGATTATTTAGGTCCCTTAGGCGCTATTGTACCTAAAATATCGAATTTTTATTCATCTTACCATTTAATAACTCATAATCAGATCGTGTTAAAGAAATATTTGCTACTTGACAATTTGAAACAGATTTTCCAAGTACTTCAAGTACTTAAATACTGTTTAATAGATGAAAATAGGAGGATTTATAATCCCGATCTATGCAGTAACATCGTTTTGAACCCATTCCATTTGAATTGGTGCTTTCTCCATCATGATTATTGTGAAGAGACATCGATCAAAATTAGCCTTGGACAATTTATTTGTGAAAATGTATGTCTATTTAAATACGAACCACACGTAAAAAAATCTGGTCAAATTTTAATTGTTAATGTCGACTTTTTAGTTATAAGATCGGCTAAGTCTTATTTGGCTACTCCTGGAGCAACTGTTCATGGTCATTATGGGAAAATCCTTTACGAAGGAGATACATTAGTTACATTTATATATGAAAAATCGAGATCTGGTGACATAACGCAAGGTCTTCCAAAAGTAGAACAAATCTTAGAAGTGCGTTCGATTGATTCAATATCGATGAACCTCGAAAGGAGAGTTGAAGGTTGGAACGAGCGTATACCAAGAATTCTTGGGATCCCCTGGGGGTTTTTGATTGGAGCTGAGCTAACCATAGCCCAAAGTCGTATCTCTTTGGTTAATAAGATCCAAAAGGTTTATCGATCCCAGGGGGTACAGATCCATAATAGACATATAGAGATTATTGTACGTCAAGTAACATCAAAAGTGTTGGTTTCAGAAGATGGAATGTCTAATGTTTTTTCGCCTGGAGAATTAATCGGATTGTTGCGAGCGGAACGAGCAGGGCGCGCTTTGGACGAATCAATCTGTTATCGGGCAATCTCATTGGGAATAACAAGAGCGTCTCTGAATACTCAAAGTTTCATATCCGAAGCAAGTTTTCAAGAAACCGCTCGAGTTTTAGCAAAAGCTGCTCTACGAGGTCGTATTGATTGGTTGAAAGGCCTGAAAGAGAACGTTGTTCTGGGGGGGATTATACCTGTTGGTACCGGATTCCAAAAATTTGTGCACCGTTCAAGGCAAGACAAAAACATTTATTTGGAAATCAAAAGAAAAAATCTATTCGAGTTGGAAATGAGAGATATTTTGTTACACCATAGAGAATTATTTTGTTCTTACGCGACAAACAATTTCCATGAGACAAATTTACATGAGACATCAGAACAATCATTTATGCGATTTAATGATTCCTAAGAGCGGGTTCATTTTCACTTTAACTATCTTTTAACTATACTGGTCTGATTATTGATTTGGTAATAAATAAAATAAGTAATTAAAAAAAATTATGGTTTGTGCCGTGTATCAATGGTCAATCCCCGGTAGAAGGTTCCATCGGAACAATTATTTATTTCAAGGTACCTCGTCTCTTTGTTAATAATACGAAAAAGAAAAAACAAAAAGGAAGTGTGGGAAAAAATGACAAGAAGATATTGGAACATCAATTTGGAAGAGATGATGGAAGCAGGAGTTCATTTTGGTCATGGTACTAAGAAATGGAATCCTAGAATGGCCCCTTACATTTCTGCAAAGCGTAAAGGTATTCATATTACAAATCTCGCTAGAACTGCTCGTTTTTTATCAGAAGCCTGTGATTTAGTTTTTGATGCAGCAAGTAGGGGAAAAAACTTCTTAATCGTCGGTACCAAAAATAAAGCATCGGATTCAGTAGCATCAGCTGCAATAAGGGCTCGGTCTCATTTTATTAATCAAAAATGGCTCGGTGGTATGTTAACGAATTGGTCCACTACGGAAACGAGACTTTATAAGTTCAGGGACTTAAGAGCAGAAGAAAAGATGGGGAAACTCAACCGTCTCCCCAAAAGAGATGCAGCAATGTTGAAGAGAAAATTATCTACCTTGCAAACATATCTCGGTGGGATCAAATATATGACGGGATTGCCTGATATTGTGATCATCGTTGATCAGCAAGAAGAATATACGGCTCTTCGAGAATGTGCCATTTTGGGGATTCCAACGATTTGTTTAATCGATACAAATTGTGACCCAGATCTTGCAGATATTTCGATTCCAGCCAACGATGACGCTATAGCTTCAATTCGATTGATTCTTAACAAATTAGTATCCGCAATTTGTGAAGGTCGTTCTAGCTATATAAGAAATCGTTGATTATGATTAAGATTAAGAATAATAAAATTAGTTAATGTTAATTATTGGGCAACTCCATAGATTTATTGGATCGGTTACTTTTTTTTGAATTTTTAAAAATAGAAAAAAAAAGAACTGGGGATTGGGGATATTGATATATATTATGATGTTATGTGATTTCTTGGTATCCTAAATATATGATTAATGATTCAAGTTGGTGAGTTGAGAAAGAAATGGTTGAATCAAACTAATTCCTTTTTTGAAGTTCAATTTCTATCAGAGGACAATATGAATGTTATACCATGTTACATTAAAACACTCAAGGGGTTATACGATATATCGGGTGTAGAAGTAGGCCAACATTTCTATTGGCAAATAGGAGGTTTACAAATCCATGCCCAAGTACTTATCACTTCTTGGGTCGTAATTGCTATCTTGTTAGGTTCAGCCATCATAGCTGTTCGGAATCCACAAACCATTCCGACCGACGGTCAGAATTTCTTTGAATATGTCCTTGAATTTATTCGAGACTTGAGCAAAACCCAGATTGGAGAAGAATATGGACCTTGGGTTCCTTTTATTGGAACTATGTTCCTATTTATTTTTGTTTCTAATTGGTCAGGTGCCCTTTTACCTTGGAAAATCATACAGTTACCTCATGGGGAGTTAGCTGCGCCCACGAATGATATAAATACTACTGTTGCTTTAGCTTTACCCACGTCAGTGGCATATTTTTATGCAGGTCTTACCAAAAAAGGGTTGGGTTATTTCGAGAAATACATCAAACCAACTCCAATACTTTTACCAATTAACATCCTAGAAGATTTCACAAAACCCTTATCTCTTAGTTTTCGACTTTTCGGGAATATATTGGCTGATGAATTAGTAGTTGTTGTTCTTGTTTCTTTAGTCCCTTCAGTAGTTCCTATACCTGTCATGTTTCTTGGATTATTTACAAGTGGTATTCAAGCTCTTATTTTTGCAACGTTAGCCGCGGCTTATATAGGTGAATCCATGGAGGGTCATCATTGACTAGTTTTCGAAATAGTCTTTTTTTTTTAGCTTATCCCAATTCATGCATGGTTCAAGATAATCTGCTTGGTTGGAGAACATAATAGATATAAATACGTATGAATATATGACCTAGAGTCGTAGGAGAGAAGATGAACGATATTACGGAATTGTAAAAAAAAAAAAGGGATGGGTTGGGGAGGTCACACTAGATGTATGTAATGTCTATAAGTCTAGCCGCTTTTTGTGTGGGTTTCGAGGAATGATTCTATAATCCGATTCAATATAAAATGTGGCCAGTTTACGTTATGGAAGAAAGAAATGTATATGTAATATGTATATGTAATATTAGATATTCACTAGTTATATAGTCCTATCTATATATAAATAGAAGTCCTTATGCCTTACCTATATACTAACTAACTATATATATATCTAACTATATGCTATATATATGTAATATATATAGCATATAGATAGCAATATATATAGCAAAATAAATAAAAAAAATATATATATATGTATTGATATACATATTGATATCGTTATATTGATATATTGATATCGTTGATATCGATCATATTGATATCCATTGCATATATTGATGATTGCATATATTGATGATTGCATATATTGATTTGATTGCATATATTGATTTGATTGCAGTTTACTGCATTTAGATTAGATGGATTACAAGATAAGTCAAGTCCTTTCTTCTGTTTCATTTGTGATTGTGGATTGGATGAAAAAACAGATGAACTCAAGGATATAGAAGAGTAAAGAACGAAGGATGGAATGAAAGAATGGTTGGAAAGAAAGAAATGCAATAACTAGAGCCGTATGTATATGGATTTACAAAAACTTCATCATGGGTAGAAACAAAAAACGAGATATCGAAGTAGTTCTGACGATTCAGTAATATTATCATTAGTTTTTAGTTACTCCGACCCAATAGATCTTAATGATCAAACTTAATGATAAAATTAAGTAATAATTCATTGGTTGATTGTATCATTAACCATTTTTTTTTTTTTTTTTGTGCGAGGAACTTACCATGAATCCACTGATTTCTGCCGCTTCCGTTATTGCTGCTGGATTGGCTGTAGGACTTGCTTCTATTGGACCCGGAGTTGGTCAAGGTACTGCTGCAGGCCAAGCTGTAGAGGGTATTGCGAGACAACCAGAAGCAGAGGGTAAAATACGAGGTACTTTATTGCTTAGTCTAGCTTTTATGG